TTTGTTGGGATCCTTCCTTTCTTCAAAAGGAACGAACAGAGATAGAATCAGAACGATTCCCTAAAATCCTTTTTGGATATTCCTCAATGTTCCGACTATTCATGGAACGTGAGAAGCAGATGAATAATCATCTGCTTCCGGAAGAAATCGAAGAATTTCTTGGGAATCCTGCAAGAACCGCTTGTTCTTTTTTCTCTGACAGATGGTCAGAACTTTATCTGGGTTCGAATCCTACTGAGAGGTCTACTAGAAATCAGAAATTGTTGAAGAAAGAACAAAAGAAACATCTTGTTCTTTCCAGGCGATCGGAAAATAAAGAAATAGTGAATTTATTCAAGATAATTATGTACTTACAAAATACCGTCTCAATTCATCCTATTTCATCATATCCGGGATGTGATATGGTTCCAAAGGATGAACTGTCCAGTTCCATAAGATTTCATTCTTGAACAAAAATCCGATAGACTTATTGGAGGGAGGGTCCCATTGGCGTGCATCCAGTAGGAATTGAACCTACGAATTCGCCAATTATGAGTTGGGCGCTTTAACCATTCAGCCATGGATGCTTAGTGGGAATCCTCGTACATGGTGAATAACCAAATTCCAATTGAAGTGAAATCTTTCGGATAAATCAATGCAATTTAGGAGGATTCGATGAAAACACATCAATTCAAATCCTGGATTTTCGAATTGAGAGAGATATTGAGAGAAATCAAGAATTCTCGCTATTTCTTAGATTCATGGACCCAATTCAATTCAGCGCGATTTTTCATTCATATTTTTTTGCATCAAGAGGGTTTTATAAAACTCTCGGACTCCCGAATTTGGAGTATCCTACTTTCACGAAATTCACAGGGTTCGGCAAGCAATCGATATTTCATGATCAAGGATGTAGTATTCTTTGTAGTAGCGGTCCTGGTCCTTATATATCGTATTAACAATATAAAAATGGTCGAAAGAAAAAATCTCTATTTGACAGGGCTTCTTCCTATACCTATGAATTGCATTGGACCCAAAAATGATAGATTGGAAGAATCATCTGAGTCTTCCAATATCAATAGGTTGATTGTTCCGCTCCTGTATCTTCCAAAAGGAAAAAAGATCTCTGAGAGTTCTTTCCTGGATCCGAAAGAGAGTACCGGGGTTCTCCCAATAACTAAAAAGTATATCATGCCTGAATCTAACTGGGGCTCTCGGTGGTGGAGGAACAGGATAGGAAAAAAGAGGGATTCTAGTTGTAAGATATCTAATGAAACCGTCGCTGGAATTGAGATCTCATTCAAAGAGAAAGATATCAAATATCTGGAGTTCCTTTTTGTATATTATATGGATATGGATGATCCGATCCGTAAGGACCATGATTGGGAATTTTTGGATCGTCTTTCTCCGAGAAAGAGGCGAAACATAATCAACTTGAATTCGGAACAGCTATTCGAAATCTTAGTGAAAGACTGGATTTATTATCTCATGTTTGCTTTTCGTGAAAAAATACCAATGGAAGTGGGGGGTTTCTTCAAACAACAGGGGGCTGGGTCAACTATTCAATCAAATGATATTGAGCATGTTTCCCATCTCTTCTTGAGAAATAAGCGGGCTATTTCTTTGCAAAATTGTGCTCGATTTCATATGTGGCAATTTCGTCAAGATCTCTTCGTTAGTTGGGGGAATAATCCGCACGAATCGGATTTTTTGAGGAACATGTCGAGAGAGAATTGGATTTGGTTAGACAATGTGTGGTTGGTAAACAAGGATCCGTTTTTTAGCAAGGTACGGAATGTATCATCAAATATTCAATATGATTCCACGAGATCTAGTTTCATTCAAGTAACGGATTCTAGCCAATTGAAAGGATCTTCTGATCAATTCAAGGATCATTTGGATTCCATTAGGAATGAGGATTTGAAATATCACACATTGATCAATCAAAGAGAGATTCAACAACTAAAAGAAAGATCGATTCTTTGTTGGGATCCTTCCTTTCTTCAAAAGGAACGAACAGAGATAGAATCAGAACGATTCCCTAAAATCCTTTTTGGATATTCCTCAATGTTCCGACTATTCATGGAACGTGAGAAGCAGATGAATAATCATCTGCTTCCGGAAGAAATCGAAGAATTTCTTGGGAATCCTGCAAGAACCGCTTGTTCTTTTTTCTCTGACAGATGGTCAGAACTTTATCTGGGTTCGAATCCTACTGAGAGGTCTACTAGAAATCAGAAATTGTTGAAGAAAGAACAAAAGAAACATCTTGTTCTTTCCAGGCGATCGGAAAATAAAGAAATAGTGAATTTATTCAAGATAATTATGTACTTACAAAATACCGTCTCAATTCATCCTATTTCATCATATCCGGGATGTGATATGGTTCCAAAGGATGAACTGTCCAGTTCCAATAAGATTTCATTCTTGAACAAAAATCCATTTTTGGGTTTATTTCATCTATTCAATGACCGGAACAGGGGGGGATACACGTTACACCACGATTTTGAATCAGAAGAGA